CCCTGGTAGAATTTCTTGTATCTTCAAAAAGAAAACCTTGTAAGTTTCAATACAGTACAAATAATACAAATAATGATATGGATTGTTAATTATTTTAATTTAATACATTATTCAAAGATGCTCATTTGCATTTGTACACGTATCATATATATCACACACAAGGCTTATGATGTGATAAGAAAAAAAATTTACGCTCAGATCGGTTTGTGAAATAGTAGAGTGAGAATCACTGCGAACCATAACCAATTTTGAGTCACTAACAAAATAAAATGAGAAGATAAATAATTAGGGAGGCAACCAGGTCTTTTTGGGGATAGAGGGACTTGAACCCTCACGATTTCTAAAGTCGACGGATTTTCCTCTTACTATAAATTTCATTGTTGTCGATATTGACATGTAGAATGGGACTCTATCTTTATTCTTATCCGATTAATCAATTCTAAAAAAAAAAAGATTTATCAGACTATGATGGAGTGAATGATTTGATCAATGAATATTTATTTCATTTTTCAATTTTGATTTTGAATCGATTCACAAAAATTCTTTCATTTTTCATATAAATAGATATAAAAAAATTATAGAACCGGTTGGAGTCATCATTAATCATTTTTAATCATTTGGCGATAGTATTTCAGTAAGTATACATATGTATATAGGTTTATCTTTCATCCTTTCGGAAGTTTCGATGGAAGGATTCCTTTATGAACACAATGCAGCCAACTCCATTTGTTAGAACAGCTTCCATTGAGTCTCTGCACCTATCCTTTATTTATTCTCGCTTTCTGAAACCCTTGTTTGTTTTCATAAAACGGGATTTGGCTCAGGATTGCCCATTTTTAATTCCAGGGTTTCTCTGAATTTGAAAGTTATCACTTGGTAGGTTTCCATACCAAGGCTCAATCCAATTAAGTCCGTAGCGTCTACCAATTTCGCCATATCCCCCCTTTTTTTGTGATGTGATTAGGATCACATCATGATGCCGTTTACCCTTTTTTGTTCATTTCCATTTAGATTATGCTGGAACCGTTGAATTCATTAGATATCGATTCCTGTATTGAAAAGTGTTTTCTCCGATTTGATTTTGTATCTATCTTCTTTCATCTCTATTGGAGACCATACTTGGTCCAACCAGAAATTCAATATAGATATATACCACATAACATATATCTATTATACTATATTATATATATACATGTCCCAATTTCTATGATTTTCTATCATTTTTAGTGTGCAATTTTGAATACTTGAACGGTCGATTCTTTTTTTTTTTTTTCGTCTTAGGTTTCGCCTTTCCGAATGAAACCCTAGGAATGTTTCATTATGGTCTGGATTGCACTTTTCTCCTCTTATCCTTTTCTTAGGGCAGATCATAATAAAAAAAAACGACAAAGGGCAATTTAGTATTATTAATTTCAAATTTCATTAATAGCCATAACTAATCGAATGGATATAATTAATATATTATACGATTATAATATACAATAAATATACAATAAGATTCTAACTTAATTACTAGATTATATTCCTAACTTTAGGTACAAAGTTCTATTTCAAACTCTAAATCTAAATAAATATCTAGAAATAAAAAACCATGTACTAAAATATTTTTTTTAGAATTTATATAGTTTTATTTTATTTTTATATAGTAAAATATCAAAAAACAATATTAAAAAATAGTAAAGGAAATATTAAATATGGAATAGTAAAAAAATATGAGTCTCTAATTAAACAAATTAAGATATTTATTATTGATAAACATATATTTGAGAAATAGATCTAAATTAATATATCAAAATGAAATATTTTTGAAAATTAGATTTTCCATTCATATTCGTTTCTATAGTTGAATTTTTCTACATTTATATCATATTTATTATGAAATAACTAAGAATAAACAGTTAAGATCTCAGCAGCAGTAGTTTACTAAATTAGTATACGTGTACAATTTATGTTATGTGAGCCCGCTTAGCTCAGAGGTTAGAGCATCGCATTTGTAATGCGATGGTCATCGGTTCGATTCCGATAGCCGGCTTTTCTCCATTTGTTTTATTTTTTAGATAATTGATAATAGGAAATCTAAAGTGAAAAGCTTCTTTGCCCGTTCCTAAAGGTCACCGAGCCCCTTCGATTATTTCATCGAAACTTCCAATTATTAATAAAAATTGGATTGGAGGGGTTTGGTCTCTGTAGAACAAATCAATCAAGAAAAGAGCCCTTCATTTTTTTTTTTTTCGATTATTTCAAATTCTTTTTCTTTTTTATTTATATAATACAATTATATATACAATATTTCTATACAATAAGGTCTGACTATTGATACAATTCCTCTAATTATTCTTTGTAATACTTCAGTAAATTTCGCTTCATTTATCATATTTTAGTTTAGTTTTAATTTTGGTTTATGAAATTTCATAAAAAAAGGAGTCTTTATGTCGCGTTACAGAGGACCTCGTTTCAAAAAAATCCGCCGTCTGGGGGCTTTACCGGGGCTAACTAGTAA